ATATAGTGATGAAAGTATAAGTGATAGTGACAGTGATAGTTCGAATAGATTTAAAAAATTCAAACATTTATGGGTTGTATGCGAAAATTGTTATATATCAAATTATAAGAAAATTTTGAAGTCAAAAATGAATATTTGTGAATATTGTGGATTTCATTTGAAAATGAATAGTTCAGATAGAATCGAACTTTCGGTTGATCCGGGCACCTGGAATCCTATGGATGAAGACATGTTCTCTGTCGACCCGATTGATTTTAACTCGGAAGAGTGGGAAGAGGGGGAAGAATGGGAAGAGTGGGAAGAGGGGGAAGAATGGGAAGAGTTGGAAGAGGGGGAAGAGGCGGAAGAGGTAGAAGAGATGAAAGAAGGGGAAGAGGTAGAAGAGGTGAAAGAGGCGGAAGAGTTGGAAGAGGTAGAAGAAGGGGAAGAGGTAGAAGAGGTGAAAGAGGCGGAAGAGTTGGAAGAGGTAGAAGAAGAAACTTATCTAGAGAAGATCAAGGTCTCTGTCGACCCCATGGAATTTCACTCGGAAGAGTTGGAAGAGGCGGAAGAGGGGAAAGAGGTGAAAGAGTTGGAAGAGGTAGAAGAGGTAGAAGAGTTGGAAGAGGTAGAAGAGTTGGAAGAGGAAACTTATCTAGAGAAGATCAATTCGAATCAAAGAAAAACAGGTTTAAATGAGGCAGTTCAAACAGGCATAGGTAAATTAAACGGTATTCCCATAGCAATGGGGTTTATGGATTTTGAGTTCATAGGAGGTAGTATGGGATCCGTAGTAGGCGAAAAAATCACCCGTTTGATCGAGTATGCTACTAATAGATCTTTACCTCTTATTATAGTGTGTGCTTCTGGAGGAGCACGCATGCAAGAAGGAACTTTGAGCTTGATGCAAATGGCTAAAATATCTTCTGCTTTATATGATTATCAATTAAAGCAAAAGTTATTCTATATATCAATCCTTACATCGCCTACAACTGGCGGAGTGACAGCCAGTTTTGGTATGTTGGGAGATATCATTATTGCTGAACCCACTGCCTACATCGCTTTTGCGGGTAAAAGAATAATTGAAGAATTATTGAAGATAACAGTACCCGAAGGTGTACAAGAGGCTGAGTATTCATTCTATAAGGGCTTATTGGATTCAATTGTACCACGTAATCCTTTAAAAGGTGTTCTGAGTGAGTTATTTCAGCTACACGGTTTCTTTCCGTCGAATCAAAATTCAATTTCAATTCAATAAAGTAGAGCACTAATAAAAAAGCGGATTATCATACATCTATTTCGTGTAGAAAAATGAATAGGTACACTTATTTCATTTAGTTCTATATTCCTTGCACTTATTCTATACTTATAATAGATATACTGATCATAAGATCTATTTATAACAGGTACAAATATTAAATCGAGGTACCCATTCTATGACAGATCTCAATTTCCCCTCTATTTTTGTGCCTTTAGTGGGCCTAGTATTTCCGGCAATTGCAATGGCTTCTTTATTTCTTCATGTCCAAAAAAACAAGATTCTTTAGATCCGATGGGATCAAATCTCATCAATTTACTTTAACACTTGGACTTGGATCATAATAAAGATATCTATTAGTAGAATAGGTTACGGTACGACATGTGGATCCCTCCGAGCACAAAAAAAGCGGTTATTGTTATGCATGCAGATCCATGATATATGGATAAATGCCTGTATATTATATGCGGGTATAGCTGAACCGCTTTTTTTACTAGATCCGCGAATATCTGAAATTGAAAGTCAATGTATCTATATGTATGTAGATATACATAGTCGGATCATCTAAGGGGGGTGTGATTTTTTTATATCTAACCAATTCGATGAATTACTCCTGATGGTTTACATCATCATGGTGCTAGTTGATGAGAGTGACTTCGGTATCAAAACAAATCAAATAAAGTGAAGTCGAATGAATTTGACTCATTCTCTTCTCTTAATTCCAATAGAAAGGAACCGGATCTAATATGAACTGGCAATCAGAACGTATATGGATAGAACTTATAACAGAGTCTCGAAAAACAAGTAATTTCTGCTGGGCCTGTATCCTTTTTTTAGGTTCATTGGGATTCTTATTGGTTGGAACTTCTAGTTATCTTGGTAGGAATCTGATATCCTTATTCCCCTCTCAACAAATTCTTTTTTTCCCCCAAGGGATTGTGATGTCTTTCTATGGGATCGCGGGTCTGTTTATTAGTTCCTATTTGTGGTGCACAATTTCGTGGAATGTAGGTAGTGGTTATGATCTTTTCGATAGAAAAGAAGGAATAGTGTGTATTTTTCGTTGGGGATTTCCTGGAATAAATCGTCGCATCTTCCTTCGATTCCTTATGAGAGATATCCAGTCGATCAGAATGGAAGTGAAAGAGGGTCTTTATCCTCGTCGTGTCCTTTATATGGAAATCAGAGGCCAGGGGGCCATTCCCTTGACTCGTACTGATGAGAATTTGACCCCACGAGAAATTGAACAAAAAGCTGCTGAAT